GAATGAAGATACATTCATTCGTCGTGGTTACTATGGTGGGCATTCCGATTCTTATATACCGTATGGGGAAAATCTATATTCCTATGATGTAAACTCCCTCTACCCCTTTATCATGAAAACCTATCCAATGCCAGGTGGTGTACCGGTCTGGCGTGGCAATTTGGAGGGTGAGAGATTGGACGACCTGTTTGGCTTTATTGAGGCCTTGGTCGTTTGTCCCAGTGATATTATCCGCCCCTTCTTGCCTTATAGGGATAAGAATAGTAATACACTATTATTTCCAACAGGCCAATTCGCTGGAGTTTATTATAGTGAGGAGTTTCAGTATGCCAGGGATTTGGGTTACACTATTATACCACTCCGGGGATATTTGTTTGAGAAGAAGGCCAGCCCCTTCGAAGCCTTTGTATCCGAGCTCTATGGCAGCAGACAAAGGGCTAAGAAGGAGGGTGATGAGGCTATGTCATATGTGTATAAGACCCTAATGAACTCCCTCTACGCGGCAGCCCCGAAGTTCTTTTTCATGTTCATTGATGAACAGGGATAGGCTTGATGCCAGATCCACTTTTAGGGTTGACTCAGCAGTTGAAGAAGGTTGTAATTTGACTAGCTGTTCTCTCTTTCCTGTGCTCGCTAACTTTTTCATCCGTGATAATTGACTAAACTCTGTCAGGTGCTATCTACGAACACCAAAAGCTTCGGGTATCTTGAGCTTTAGAAGGACAGCATCCGATCGGGAGACAGACCCTTCAGCGGCATCTATTACCTATCTTCTTAATTCAGCTTCCGCGCCTGGTGAATCGAAAAAGCCTAGTTATTTATCTTCGGAGACAGTATCCGATTTAGCATTTAGTGGCAAAACCCCCTCTCGGGCGATCTTCTTATACGGACTTTATATCCCGTAAATAATATCTGACTTCTCGGCAAAGACCTACTAGATAGGTTGAGGAGGCATAAGTCAATGATGATGGCATCGAATGCCTCTTTGAAAGGAAAGAAAAAGCTCTTGTCGCAATTATTGAATCAATAGTGAACCCAAACACAGAGTAGGCTGCTTGAAAAAAAGCTCTAAGCCTTTCGCTCTTCCCTTCCCAACCCCGGCTCACTTTTTTCTTAACTACCTTATTCATGAACCTTTTACCCTTAAACAACGGGAGTTATGTCCTATCCCCCACGGTTATGCCCGATTTCAATTGAGGAGAATGATTGGACCTAACCCTTTATACAGGCTTGCTTCTTTTCCGGTCCGGGCTAGTTCGCAAAACCTAGACTCCCATGGCTCGCTTGGAAAACGTTCGTACGTTGCTAACCTCTTATTCTCCTCCTACCCTTGAACTCTTCTTGAATCGAGGAGTGAAAGCTCAGCTAGGGCTGTTCCTCTCTCCGATGGATGAGCGGAGAATAGCATTCTGATATGATTTCTTAAGAAAACCTCAGTGGGGCGTGCCCCAACCATAATCCAAGCGGGCCCAATGAGAAGAGACCCGCCCTCCCACTCTCTCTCATTTATTCAGCGAAAAAAACTACATAACGGGGGCCCTTCCGTTCAGAGGTAGCGAATCGACTTTTTTATGTTTTCTGGGGGGATCCCTTGCATGACCAAGTCCAAAGTAGAACATACTTGTATAGTAAATATGCAGAAAATAGTAATGAATTTTCATTCTTTCCAATTCCAATAGGAAATATTATATCGGAGCCTTTTTGCACAACTTGCGGATTTTCCTTGTTCGTTTAAAGCGGAAAGCATCCTTTGGAGATCTTCCAAGGAAGACTCCCGATCTTTTTGTCGTCCTTGAAAGAATTTCTCTCGAATGACTTTTGTCAATTCCCATTCATCGTTGGGATAAAGAGATTTCATCTTTGCGATGATTTCATTTTTTAATGAAAAGTGGTTAATAGCTATATCCCTTAATTGTGCTTGCTGCTCTGCGTTGAACTCGAAATGGCTTTCTCATATCGGGGCGTTCCGGTGACGTTCGATCGCGGTACCCCGCTGCATAAAGCACTACAATTGGTTTTTCAATGGCAAGTGCCGGTCGTCGAGTGGCTGAACCAACCCCTACGGCGGATCCACGTACTGATGAATGCCAGCCATCCTTTATCGAGTAGCCTTTACTATTCTAAACCCTTGCTGATTCGATAGCCTGAAAAAGATCGACCACGATTTTGATTTCTGACTGCCTATGCCTCTAACGATGCTTCGGGCAAACTGTAACTAGGTGCCCTACTCCTACCCCCCCTGTTCTCACCTTCGTCTCTGCTGCCTCCGCTCCAGCTTGCTCTATTACCTATGCAATCACAGCTCAGTAATGGACTGGTGAACTAAAATGGAACGCTGCTGGGATAATTGCGACTGATGAATCGCGATCAGCCGCAGATTCCCTTGCCGTTGGATTCGTGCCTCAAGACTCTGCCACTGGGACTCGGTCGGAAGAATCTACTGCGGCCTTCTCTACCCACCTTTATGAATTCTAACCCCAACCAGCCATGACAAGGCTGA